TCTCATTGGACCATTTGTATCTATATGCATTAGGATCCCGATTCATGGATCTCTCCGTTCGAGAAATCAAAATAAGAGGATCGAACCATTTCTTCTGACTCTTTTTCAAATTTGATAAATGTTGGTTGATTGTGTATTTCATTATAGTTCTATGATTCAGAGTATCATTTCCTATTTGATACCTTTGAATTGCATATTCGAAGTTTCGATTGAATCGATTCTTTTTAATGAATCGATTCAATATATTTCTTATGTAACCATGGGTGCTATATTGGATTTGAATCAGATTTCGGATCAATCTATATTGATTGACTGCCCCCATTATGCTGTTGCTAGCAAATACCACCTTTGGATCTTCCAAATTATTCCCGCAAGAGGTCTGGACCCATTTTTTTATGATCCTTCGATAAAAAGATTCATTCTCTTCATAAAAAAGAGGAGGTAGAACCAATAAAGAGTAATTTTTCGATTCATCCCTAGAGTTGAATACCTCATTCAAAAAATGTTTTTGATCCAATCCGGAGGAATCAATAGAAAAATCAAATCCTTTATGATACACCAAATCCGGCTCGGTTATTGATAGAGTGAATAGATCTGCCATTTCTTGAAATATCTCTTCTGATTCCAAATCGTGGTGTAACGTGTATCCCCCCCTGTTCCGGTCATTGAATAGATGAAATAAACCCAAAAATGGATTTTTGTTCAAGAATGAAATCTTATTGGAACTGGACAGTTCATCCTTTGGAACCATATCACATCCCGGATATGATGAAATAGGATGAATTGAGACGGTATTTTGTAAGTACATAATTATTTTGAATAAATTCACTATTTCTTTATTTTCCGATCGCCTGGAAAGAACAAGATGTTTCTTTTGTTCTTTCTTCAACAATTTCTGATCTCTAGTAGACCTCTCAGTAGGATTCGAACCCAGATAAAGTTCTGACCATCTGTCAGAGAAAAAAGAACCAGCGGTTCTTGCAGGATTCCCAAGAAATTCTTCGATTTCTTCCGGAAGCAGATGATTATTCATCTGCTTCTCACGTTCCATGAATAGTCGGAACATTGAGGAATATCCAAAAAGGATTTTAGGGAATCGCTCTGATTCTATCTCTGTTCGTTCCTTTTGAAGAAAGGAAGGATCCCAACAAAGAATCGATCTTTCTTTTAGTTGTTGAATCTCTCTTTGATTGATCAATGTGTGATATTTCAAATCCTCATTCCTAATGGAATCGAAATGATCCTTGGATTGATCAGAAAATCCTTTCAATTGGCTAGAATCCGTTACTTGAATGAAACTAGATCTCGTGGAATCATATTGAATATTTGATGATACATTCCGTACCTTGCTAAAAAACGGATCCTTGTTTACCAACCACACATTGTCTAACCAAATCCAATTCTCTCTCGACATGTTCCTCAAAAAATCCGATTCGTGCGGATTATTCCCCCAACTAACGAAGAGATCTTGACGAAATTGCCACATATGAAATTGAGCACAATTTTGCAAAGAAATAGCCCGTTTATTTCTCAAGAAGAGATGGGAAACATGCTCAATATCATTTGATTGAATAGTTGACCCAGCCCCCTGTTGTTTGAAGAAACCCCCCACTTCCATTGGTATTTTTTCACGAAAAGCAAACATGAGATAATAAATCCAGTCTTTCACTAAGATTTCGAATAGCTGTCCCGAATTCAAGTTGATTATGTTTCGCCTCTTTCTCGGAGAAAGACGATCAAAAAATTCCCAATCATGGTCCTTACGGATCGGATCATCCATATAATATACAAAAAGGAACTCCAGATATTTGATATCTTTCTCTTTGAATGAGATCTCAATTCCAGCGACGGTTTCATTAGATATCTTACAACTAGAATCTCTCTTTTTTCCTATCCAGTTCCTACACCACCGAGAGCCCCAGTTAGATTCAGGCATGATATATTTTTGAATTATTGGGAGAACCCCGGTACTCTCTTTCGGATCCAGGAAAGAACTCTCAGAGATCTTTTTTCCTTTTGGAAGATACAGGAGCGGAACAATCAACCTATTGATATTGGAAGACTCAGATGATTCTTCCAATCTATCATTTTTGGGTCCAATGCAATTCATAGGTATAGGAAGAAGCCCTGTCAAATAGAGATTTTTTCTTTCGACCATTTTTATATTGTTAATACGATATATAAGGACCTGGACCGCTACTACAAAGAATACTACATCCTTGATCGTGAAATATCGATTGCTTGCCGAACCCTGTGAATTTCGTGAAAGTAGGATACTCCAAATTCGGGAGTCCAAGAGTTTTATAAAACTCTCTTGATGGAAAAAAATATGAATGAAAAATCCCGCTGAATTGAATTGGGTCCATGAATCTAAGAAATAGCGAGAATTCTTGATTTCTCTCAATATCTCTCTCAATTCGAAAATCCAGGATTTGAATTGATGTGTTTTCATCGAATCCTCCTAAATTGCATTGATTTATCCGAAAGATTTCACTTCAAT